TACCTGAAGTCTCAATCAGAAGGAAAAGGGATATAAAAAATAACATAGGCAGATCTTGGATAAACAAGATCCATGGTATACTTTTTAATATTAATTCTCACAAATTTGAGCAAACAATAGAAAAATGGAATAGCAAATCATTATCAATCGAGAAAAGACTTTCATTTTTTTCAGAACCTCAACAAGAAGAAGAAATAAAAATTTTCAAATTTTTATTTGAGGTCGTTATAACTAATAACAATGATGAAACTCTTCTAAAAAATCTAATGGATTCCCATGAAATTAATAAAAAAGTTCCTCGGTGGTCATACAAATTACTAAGTGAGTTAGAAGAATTGGAAGACGAAAATGAGGAAAACGAAAACGAAAAGGAAAACGAACCAAGGGATTCTTCCATTCGTTCAAGAAAAGCAAAACGTATAGTAATTTTTACTGAAAAAAAATCGGATAAGAATATTTATTCGAATAACAATAGTGATACTAATTTCAAAGCTAAGAAAAATTCTAATAAAATCGACGAAATAGCTTTGATCCATTATTCACACCAACCTGATTTTTGTCGAGAGATAATTAACGGATCCATGCGTGCCCAAAGGCGTAAAACAGTTATTTGGGAATTTTTTCAAGGAAATATCCATTCCCCGTTTTTTTTTGATAGAATAGGTAAACCCTTTCCTTTTTCATTTGATATATGGGGGCTACTGAAAAAAATTATTCGAAATTTTATGTGGAAAAACGAAAAAAAAAAAACTTCGAATTTTAATTATAGCGAAGAAAAAAGAAAAAAAATGGAAAAAAAGGAAGAATCTAAAAAAGACGAAAAAAGACGGATAGAACTAGCAGAAGCTTGGGATACCTTCGTATTTGCTCAAATAATAAGGGGTTTTCTCTTAGTAACTCAATCAATTCTTAGAAAAAATATTCTATTACCATTATTGATAATAATGAAAAATAGCGTCCGTATCTTATTATTTCAATTTCCCGAGTGGTCCGCGGATTTAAAGGATTGGAAAAAAGAAATGCATGTTAAATGTACCTATAATGGAGTTCAACTATCCGAAAAAGAATTTCCGAAAAACTGGTTAATGGATGGTATTCAAATAAAAATCCTATTTCCGTTTTGTCTGAAACCTTGGCACAAATCTAAATTCCAATCATCTCAGACGGTTCGACTGAAAAAAACGAAAGAGAAAAAGGAAAAAAATAATTTTTGTTTTTTAACGGTTTGGGGAATGGAAACCGAACTACCTTTTGGTTCTGCCCGAACACCGTTTTCTTTTTTTGAACCGATTTCTAAAGAATTGAAAAAGAAAACGAAAAAATTCAAAACTAAGTGGTTTATGGTTTTACGTGTTTTAAAAGAAAGAGCAAAAATTTTTATAAAAGTCGCAAAAAGAAGTCAAAAATGGATTATAAGGATTATAAAAAGTGTTGAATTTCTAAAAAAAAAGCTAAAAGACCTTTCAAAAACAAATTTACTTCTATTATTGGGACTGAAAAAAAGAAATGAAAGTAAAAAAGATTCAATAACGAGTAATCAGATGATTAATGAAGTGTCTTTTCGAAATCGATCTATGGAGTGGACAAATTCTTCACTGACTGAAAACAAAATTAAAAATGCGATTAATAGAACACAGATAATCAGAAAGCAAATAGAAGAAATTATAAAAGAAAAGCAAAACATAACTAATAGTTCGAACAAACCAAGTTTTTATTGTAAACTAATAAAATCATCGAAAAAAAATTGGCAGATATTAAAAAGAATAAATACTCGATTAATTCGTAAATCTTTTTTTTTTATAAAATTTTGGATCGAACAGGTATATAAGGGTATTTTTCTAGGTATCATTAATATTCCAAAAATTACTACACAACTTTTTTTTGAATCAACAAAAACAATTCTTAATAAATATATTTACAAGAATGAAGAAAAAATTAATAAAAAAAAAAATACCATTTATTTTATTTCGACTCTACAAAATTTACTATCCAATAAAGAAAAAAATGAAAAAATATGTTATGACCTATCCTCTTTGTCACAAGCATATGTCTTTTACAAATTATCAAACATTCAAGTTATTAACTTCTATAAATTAAAGGCTGTCCTTCAATATAACAGATTCATAACATCCGTTTTTGTTAAGAATCAAATAAAGCATTTTTTTGAAGAACAAGGAATCTTTCATTATGAATTGAAAAAAAAAAAAAAACGAAATTTCGAAATAAATCAATGGAAAAACTGGTTAAGAACTCATTATCAATATAATTTAGTTCAGCGTACATGGGCTAGATTAGTAGCCGAAAAATTGCGAACTAAAAGCAACCAAGACGCTCTAGTTCCAAAAAAAAATTTAAACAAAGAGGATTCATATAAAAAAGACCTATTTTATAATTCAAAAAAAAAAAGGGGTTTTGAGGGAGACTCATTCTTAAATCAAAAAGAAATTTTAAAAAAAGATTCTATATATAACCTTTTTTGCTATAAATCAATTAATTGTAAATTTAAAGAAAAAAATTGGGATATGCCTATAGGCATTCCTATAGGTAATAATCTAGTCTTTAGTTTGCTAGAAAAATCTAAGATTCGGGGTATAGAGAAAAGAAAATATTTGAATTGGAGAATTTTGAACTTTTTGTTTAGAAAAAAAGTTAAGATTGAATCTTGTGTCGATACCCAGAATAAAAGAAATATTAAGAGTAAAATTCATAATTATCAACGAATTGATAAAATAACTAAAGCTGGTCTTGCCAATCAAAAAAGAAACTTTTTTGATTGGATCGGAATGAATGAAGAAATACGAAGTCGTCGTATACAAAATATGGATTTTTGGTTCTTTCCAGAATTTTTCTTATTTTCTAGTACATATAAAAAGAAACCATGGGTCATACCAATCAAATTACTTCTTTTTAATTTTAATGAAATTTTCTATTTTAATAAAAAAAATATCACTAGAAAGAAAAAAGGACCAGCAAATGAAAAAAAAGAAAAAAAAAACCTGCGATTTGATAATCTAAATCAAGAAGAAAACGAATCCGCAGGCCCAGGAGCGCTTGAATCAGATAAAGAAAAACAAGGAAATCCTGAATCAGCTCTATCAAACCAAGAAAAAAATATTGAGGAAAATTATGCCGAATCAAAATTAAAAAAACCTAAAAAAAAAAAAAAATACAAAAACAATATAGAAGCAGAACTTGATTTCTTTCTTGAAAGGTATTTTCGTTTTCAATTACGATGGAATTCTTTTTTCAATCAAAAAATTCTCAATAATATAAAAGTATATTGTCTCTTGCTTAGACTAAAAAATCCAAACGAAATTGCTATATCTTCTATTGAAAGAGGAGAAATGCGAATAGAGAATCTAATAATTGAAAAGAATTTAACTTTTGCACAATTAAAAAAAAAAAAAAGACTATTCATTATTGAACCTGTTCGTCTGCCTGTAAAATACGATGGACAGCTTATTATATATAGGACAATAGCTATTTCATTGGTTCATAACAATAAGAAGCAAATCAGTCAAAGATACAAAAAAAAAAACCATATTTATCAAAATTTTTTTGAGAAATCCATTACAAATACAAAATATAAAAAAAAACTGGAAATAGAAAAAGAAAATTATTATGATTTTTTTGTCCCTGAAAATATTCTATCCCCTAAACGACGTCGAGAATTTAGAATTCTAATTTGTTTCAAATTAAAAAAAAAAAATGCTAGGTATAAAAATTCAAGATTTGATAAAAATATTCAAAACTATGATGAAGTTGTGAATAAAAAGTTTGATAGAAATCAAAATAACCTACTAAAATTCAAGCTATTTCTTTCACCTAAGTTTCGATTTGAAGATTTAGCTTGTATGAATCGCTATTGGTTTAATAGTAATAATGGAAATCATTTTAGTATGCTACGAATACATATGTATCCCTCATTTCAAATTCATTGATAATAGATTTATTTTCCCATATATAATATATATATAATTTATGGTATATGAAAACAACTGTATACACACATCAGATGGATTGTTTTAAATTCCATTTTTATATAGGAGATTAATTTAATAAATGACATAGATATCAATCAGATACAGAAATAAATTAAAGAAATATTCTTATTTTAGATCTAAAATTACATTTTTTTGTTTTCGAAAAAAAAAATAGCATCCGTTTTGGATACCTATTCGAATCTAATTCGGAATTGGATTAATTCTTTTTTTATTTGATAAAATTCCGAATTAAGGAGTTGGTAATTAAATTAAGATCCTTGTACAAAAAAACTAGCATTATTATTACTGATCGATAAAATTCAGATGTTTCAATTCATATTAAAAAACGGGGAGGATTTCTTTTTATGATAAAAAATTCATTCATTTCATTTCAACAAAAAAAAGAAGAAAACAGAGGATCCATTGAATTTCAAGTATTCAGTTTCACTAATAAGATACGAAGACTTACTTCACATTTGGAATTGCACAGAAAAGATTATTTATCTCAGAGAGGTCTACGGAAAATTCTAGGAAAACGTCAACGACTGTTAGCTTATTTGTCAAAAAAAAATGGAGTACGTTATAAAGAATTAATTAATAAGTTGGATATTCGGGAATCCAAAAATCGTTAAAGTAAAAAATTGTGAATTAGTTAATTTATTAAATCTTCAATTTTTTGAGAAACTTCTTTTTCAGCAATTTAATTCATGCAAGAATGAATCAAGGAAAAACTTATGAATATACCAGTTACAGGAAAAGATCTGATGATAGTCAATATGGGACCTCACCATCCATCCATGCATGGTGTTCTTCGCCTAATCGTTACTCTAGATGGTGAAGATGTTGTTGACTGTGAACCAATATTGGGTTATTTACACAGAGGAATGGAAAAAATTGCAGAAAACCGAGCAATTATACAATATTTACCTTATGTAACGCGATGGGATTATTTAGCTACTATGTTTACAGAAGCAATAACCGTAAATGGACCAGAACAATTGGGAAATATTCAAGTTCCTAAACGCGCCAGCTATATCAGAGTAATTATGCTGGAATTGAGTCGTATAGCTTCTCATCTGTTATGGCTCGGCCCTTTTATGGCGGATATTGGTGCACAGACCCCTTTTTTCTATATTTTCAGAGAACGAGAATTTGTATATGATCTATTCGAAGCTGCCACCGGTATGAGAATGATGCATAATTATTTTCGTATCGGAGGAATAGCGGCTGATCTACCTCATGGTTGGATAGATAAATGCTTGGATTTTTGCGATTATTTTTTGACAGAGGTTGTTGAATATCAAAAACTTATTACACAAAATCCCATTTTTTTAGAACGAGTTGAAGGAGTAGGGATTATTAGTGGGAAAAAAGCAATAAATTGGGGTTTATCCGGACCAATGCTACGCGCATCCGGAATACAATGGGATCTTCGTAAAGTTGATCGTTATGAGTGTTACGATGAATTTGAATGGGAAATTAAGTGGCAAAAACAAGGAGATTCATTAGCTCGTTATTTAGTACGACTTAGCGAAATGACAGAATCCATAAAAATTATTCAACAGGCTCTAGAAGGAATTCCGGGGGGTCCCTATGAGAATTTAGAAAGCAGAAGCTTTGATAGAAAAAGGAATCCAGAATGGAATGATTTTGAATATCAATTCATTAGTAAAAAACCTTCGCCTACCTTTGAATTGTCGAAGCAAGAACTTTATGTAAGAGTTGAAGCTCCAAAAGGGGAATTGGGAATTTTTCTGATAGGGGATCACAGTGGTTTTCCTTGGAGATGGAAAATTCGCCCACCAGGTTTTATTAATTTGCAAATTCTTCCTGAACTAGTTAAAAAAATGAAATTGGCTGATATTATGACGATACTTGGTAGCATAGATATAATTATGGGAGAGGTTGATCGTTAAAATGATAATTGATACAACAGAAGTACAAACTATCAATTCTTTTGTCAGATTGGAATTTTTTAAAGAGGTCTATGGGCTCGTATGGGTATTTGTCCCTATATTTGTTCTTGTATTGGGGATCATAACAGGTGTACTAGTAATTGTGTGGTTAGAAAGAGAACTATCTGCAGGGATACAACAACGTATTGGGCCTGAATACGCCGGCCCTTTTGGAATTCTTCAAGCTCTAGCAGACGGGACAAAACTACTTTTCAAAGAGAATCTTTGTCCATCTAGAGGAGATACTCGTTTATTTAACATTGGACCGTCTATAGCAGTTATTTCAATTTTACTAAGTTATTCAGTAATTCCTTTTAGCAATCATCTTGTTTTAGCAGATCTCAATATCGGTATTTTTTTATGGATTGCCATCTCAAGTATTGCTCCCGTTGGACTTCTTATGTCAGGATATGGATCAAATAATAAATATTCTTTTTTAGGTGGTCTTCGAGCTGCTGCCCAATCAATTAGTTATGAAATACCATTAACTCTATGTGTTTTATCAATATCTCTACGTGCGATTCGTTGAGACATAAACTTTATTTTCGTATTCCTTTCCTTCTAGACAAATAAGTTGAAAGAATTGAAGATATATTTATCTTTTTGGTTAATGTTAATAAAGGAAATTTGATAGTTATATATGAGTGAAAAAAAACGGCTTAGAAATTCGCAGTAAAAAGAAAAATTGAGTCTCATTTCCTATGTACAAAGGTTAAACATAACCGTAATAATCACTTTACCCCAAGATTTGGTTGATTAGTCATCCTGGCTTGAAGCGGGTTCAAAAGATTAACCATATGACGTTTTCACTATCAGTTATATAGATTAAAATACATGTATTAGCGAGTGAGTGAGAGTTAGGCAAAAGTGAGTGGATGGTTAGAAACACCAAAATACACAAAGAATTAGTAATAGAGATTAACTAAATGTAAAAGGATATTTATGCATAACAGAAGATAACAAAAAAAAAGAAGGTTAATTGGGGCTTTAAATTGGTAGAAATGATCAGACAGTACTCCCCAAGATTCCGATTCAGAGTATGCTCCTATCCACCGATAAACGTAATTACTATCAGAAACGAAATAATCCTTTATTATTTTAAGTCCAACAACCTTGTTTTTTTTTTTTCAAAAAGAAGAATCGGAACGAAACAAGAATTTTTTTCCTATATCATATATTTCGCAAACAAAATAGAATTTCTATCATCAATAATAAAGTAATAGGATGTCTAATTCTTTTTCGTAATTAAAACCAATGCTGGACTAAAATACCTATTGATATTTTTACAAGGAGTATTTTATTGAAGAATTAAGTTATTACTCAACAAATAGAAATTTTAATTCGTAAAGGATAAGATGAATTCCAAAGCGCTTTTTGTTTATTATTAGAGTTAGAGCAGACAGAATTCCACTGGTATAATTTAGGACTCCCAAATAGGTTTTTATTTGATCTATTTTAGAATCCACCATATCTCTATAAATATAATAATAGGAATCTGGTCCTTAGATTTATGTGTGGCCCCAGAGGAGCCGTATGAGGCGACGACCTCATGTACGGTTTTGTAATAGCGGTGGGAATAGTAATGTTATCACCGACTAGGATTATCTAACAGTTTAAGTACAGTTGATATAGTTGAGGCCCAATCAAAATATGGTTTTTGGGGATGGAATTTGTGGCGTCAACCTACAGGTTTTATCATTTTTATAATTTCTTCGCTAGCAGAATGCGAGAGGTTACCTTTTGATTTACCAGAAGCCGAAGAAGAATTAGTAGCAGGTTATCAAACTGAATATTCAGGTATAAAATTTGGTTTATTTTATGTTGCTTCCTATCTAAATCTATTAGTTTCCTCATTATTTGTAACAGTTCTATACTTGGGCGGTTGGAATATTTCTATTCCGTCTATATCTATTTTTGAGCTATTTGAAAGGGATCCAATTATTGCAACAACAATTGGTATCTTTATTACATTAGCTAAAACTTATTTGTTCTTGTTTATTTCGATCACAACAAGATGGACTTTACCTAGGTTAAGAATGGACCAACTGTTAAACCTTGGATGGAAATTTCTTTTACCGATTTCCCTTGGTAATCTATTATTAACAACATCTTTCCAACTCTTTTCACTGTAAATAAAATTTCACTGTAATAAAAAAAATGAATCCAACATTCTTTACTTTTTTTAAACAAGAGAAAGAAACAAAGATAAAATGATTTATAGATATTTACAATATGCTTCCTATGATAACCGGGTTCATGAATTACGGTCAACAAACCGTACGAGCTGCAAGGTACATTGGTCAAGGTTTCATTATTACCTTATCCCACACAAATCGTTTACCTGTAACTATTCAATATCCCTATGAAAAATTAATAACATCGGAGCGTTTTCGCGGTCGAATTCATTTCGAATTTGATAAATGCATTGCTTGTGAAGTATGTGTTCGAGTATGTCCTATAGATCTACCTGTTGTTGATTGGAAATTTGAAACTAATATTCGAAAAAAACGGTTGCTTAATTACAGTATTGATTTTGGAATTTGTATATTTTGTGGTAACTGTGTTGAGTATTGTCCAACAAATTGTTTGTCAATGACTGAAGAATATGAATTTTCAACGTATGATCGTCACGAATTGAATTATAATCAAATAGCTTTGGGTCGTTTACCAATGTCAGTAATTGACGATTATACGATTCGAACAATTTTGAATTCACCTCAAATAAAAAACGAGTAAACCCCGTAAATTTGATTAAAAAAAATGCCAAATTTTAGAATTATAATAAAGATAATTAGAAAACATTATTATATAATAAATTATTATATAATAATATTAAATAAGGCTCATTCTCATAATCTAATATAAGACATTCGTAATTACTTTGTTGAAATGGATCGGTTCAAAATGCACTTTATACTTTCGAATTCAAGAAAAAAAAAAGCGAAATTGTCCAATAATTGTATCTACATCAATTCATATGCATTATAACTCTATTAGAAAGATATTAAAAAAATTCCCTGGTTAACTTAATAAGGTCATGAAAAGCATTTCGATTTTTATTACATACTATAATGGATTTGCCTGGACCAATACATGATTTTCTTTTCATTTTTCTGGGATTCGGTCTTTTATTAGGAGGTCTGGGAGTGGTATTACTTTCCAACCCAATTTTTTCAGCCTTTTCCTTAGGATTTGTTCTTGTTTGTATATCTTTATTGTATATTCTATCAAATTCCCATTTTGTAGCTGCTGCACAACTACTTATTTACGTGGGGGCCATAAATATTTTAATCATATTTGCTGTGATGTTCATGAATGGTTCAGAATATTCCAGAGATTCAAATCTGTGGACCGTTGGAGATGGGATTACTTCGTTGGTTTGTACAAGTATTTTTCTTTCGTTAATTACTACTATTCTGGATACGTCATGGTACGGAGTGATTTGGACTACAAGATTAAATCAGATTGTAGAGCAAGATTTGATAAGTAATAGTCAACAAATAGGAATTCATTTATCAACAGATTTTTTTCTTCCATTTGAACTCATTTCACTAATTCTTTTAGTTGCTTTAATAGGTGCAATTGCTGTGGCTCGTCAATAAAAAAACTTTCTAATTAGTAACGAACAATCCAAATAAAACTTTTTGTGTGTTATCACATTTTTTCCTTTCATTCAATTCAATCAACTTGAATACTATTTCATGTCTAAAATCGAAATTAGTTTTATTTGATATCTAGTAATAAGTAATATATATATATTCCAAAATATATATTTTTTGTTACCCAATATAGTTTTTGTTCATACTTTTTTGTTATATTCTAGGCGGTTGAATCCGTTGAATTATTGTTCATATTAAAATGAATCAAAATGGATAAGGAGTTGATCCATGATACTCGAACATGCACTTGTTTTGAGTGCCTATTTATTTTCTATTGGCCTTTATGGATTGATCACGAGTCGAAATATGGTTAGGGCTCTTATGTGTCTTGAACTTATACTCAATGCGGTTAATTTGAATTTCGTAACATTTTCTTATTTTTTTGATAATTCCCAACTAAAAGGAGATATTTTATCTATTTTTGTTATAGCAATTGCAGCCGCTGAAGCAGCTATTGGATTAGCTATAGTCTCATCAATTTCTCGTAACAGAAAATCTACTCGCATCAACCAATCGACCTTATTGAATAAATAGCATAAATCAAAAAATGATACATTTTAATTAGCAGATATAATAGGTTGTAACCTACAAGATCATAGTTGTCAAAATGTAAGAAATCAAAGTATTTTGGCCCCATTTTTTTATCAATTGAACCAGAATTCATTAGCAAATTTCTGGTAAAGGAAATCATTGATTCATCTAGTATTTGAATCTATTATTCAGTTAAAAGTTTACTAGATTGAAAATTTCTGACATTCAAAAAAAGATAGATTCTATGTCACATTCAGTAAAAATTTATGATACCTGTATAGGATGTACTCAATGTGTCCGAGCATGCCCTACAGACGTATTAGAAATGATACCTTGGGATGGATGTAAAGCTAAACAAATTGCTTCCGCTCCAAGAACAGAGGATTGTGTTGGTTGTAAGAGATGTGAATCCGCCTGTCCAACGGATTTTTTGAGCGTTCGAGTTTATTTATGGCATGAAACAACTCGAAGCATGGGTCTAGCTTATTGATACGTTACCGAAAACCTCATTTAAATACATTTTGAATACATTTGATTTTTTTATTGACAAGGACTCGTACTCAAAAAAATCAAATTCTATTTTGATTTGATTTATATATTTTTTTTGAGTACGAGTTCTTTGGACCTGGTGTATCTTGTCTTTACCACGAATTTTTTTCCTTGGTTAACAATAATTATAGTTTTTCCAATATCTGCGGGTTCATTAATGTTCTTTCTCCCACATAGAGGAAATAAAGTAAATAGGTGGTATACTATATGCATATGTATCTTAGAACTTCTTCTAACAACCTACGCTTTTTATTATAATTTTACAATTGATGATCCGTTAATTCAACTGGACGAAGCTTATAAATGGATTAATATTTTTGATTTTTACTGGAGACTCGGAATAGATGGACTTTCTATAGGAACTATTTTACTAACAGGATTTATCACAACTTTAGCTACTTTAGCAGCTTTTCCAGTTACTCGGGATTCGCGATTTTTTTATTTTCTCATGTTAGCAATGTACAGTGGTCAAATAGGATCATTTTCTTCTCAGGATCTTTTACTTTTTTTCATCATGTGGGAATTAGAATTAATTCCCGTTTATCTACTTTTATCCATGTGGGGGGGTAAAAAACGTCTGTATTCAGCTACAAAATTTATTTTATATACTGCAGGAAGTTCTATTTTTCTATTAATAGGAGTTTTGGGTATAAGTTTATATGGTTCCAACGAACCAACATTAAATTTAGAAATATTAGCTAATCAATCCTATCCGATCACACTCGAAATAATATTTTATATTGGATTTTTTATTGCTTTTGCCGTCAAATCACCGATTATCCCTTTGCATACATGGTTACCTGACACCCACGGAGAGGCACATTACAGTACTTGTATGCTTCTCGCCGGAATCTTATTAAAAATGGGAGCATATGGATTGGTTCGAATCAATATGGAATTATTACCTCATGCTCATTCTCTATTTTCTCCTTGGTTAATGGTATTCGGTACAATTCAAATAATTTATGCAGCTTCAACATCTCCTGGTCAACGTAATTTGAAAAAGCGAATAGCCTATTCTTCTGTATCTCATATGGGTTTTATAATTCTAGGTATTGGCTCTATAACGGATCCTGGGCTGAATGGAGCTATTTTACAAATAATCTCTCATGGATTTATTGGCGCTGCACTTTTTTTCTTGGCAGGAACGAGTTATGATAGAATCCCCCTTGTTTATCTTGACGAAATGGGTGGAATGGCTATCTCCATTCCAAAAATATTTACAATGTTCACTATCTTATCGATGGCGTCCCTTGCATTACCAGGCATGAGTGGTTTTGTTGCCGAATTCATCGTTTTTTTTGGAATAATTACCAGCCAAAAATATTTGTTAATGTCAAAAATACTAATTATTTTTGTAATGGCAATTGGAATGATATTAACTCCTATATATTTATTATCTATGTCACGCCAAATGTTCTATGGATACAAGTTAATTAATGGCCAAAACTTTTCTTTTTTTGATTCTGGACCCCGAGAGGTATTTCTTTCAATCTCTATTCTTCTACCGATAATGGGTATTGGTATTTATCCTGATTTTGTACTCTCATTAGCAAATGACAAGGTCGAATTTATTCTATCGAATTTTTTTTATGGATAGTTTTTAGGAATAAAAAAAAAATCCGTTTTTTTTTTATTTATCTTATGTAAAAAAGCATTAAATTGAATTGTAATCAGAGGTCTTTGCTTTGTATTGTGGAGAACCTTTTGAATCAAGTAGTGGAATGATTCAAAAGGTTCTTCATGGTTTACCACTCAATTTGGTTTCTTAACTTATATTAAGTTATATATAGATACTATTTTTTTTTTTTTAGATTTGCATTCCTTTGTTTTTCGTTTTATTCAATTAGATGTAAATGAACCATAACTATGTAAACCTATTCCGACAAGATTGACCCCAAAATAGCATATCCAAATTAAAAGAAAGCCTATTGAAGCCACAATTGCAGAATTTTTACCCCTAACATTTTTATTTGTTTTAATATGTAAAAAAATTGCGAATATGGTCCAAGTAATAAATGCCCAAGTTTCCTTTGGGTCCCAATTCCAATATGACCCCCATGTCTCATTAGCCCATACTGCTCCTGAAAGAATGCCGATGGTTAAAAATATAAACCCAAGACTGATAATACGATAACTCCAATAATCCAATTGTTCAATCAATTGATACCTATAATAATTTCTAGAAAAACTAAAATAAATGTTTTGTTTTAGTAAAATAGTATTTCTGTCATTCATGTAGTAAAGTCTACCAAAAGAAAATGATTCATTTAAGAAACTATTACTATTATTTTGAATATTCTTGTTCCAAAAAATGGGTCTGACTTTTCTAAATGTAATAACTAGAATAGCTATTGATACTAATGATCCGCATAACAGAGCTCCATAACCTAATACCATCATACTTACGTGCATCATTAACCACTGTGATTGGAGAGCGGGTACTAATATTTCAGATTCATTCATTTTGTTTAAAACACCCGAAGTCGCAAAACCCTGAATAAAAATAGCACTTGGCCCAGTTATTGCTTTTAAGTTATTTTTATCTTTTTTATTAAAATAGGAAACCATATGAATAATTGAGAAAACCCATGAAAGAAAAATTAAGGATTCATATAAATTACTTAATGGGAAATGGCCCGAATAAATCCAACGAGTGAATAATAATCCTGTTATACCAAAAAAAGTAATTATGATGCCTTTATCTGAATCTGATGAATCATAAAATCCTATGATTTTATCTACATCAACTAATAAGGTTAAAAAAGAAATTGTCATTACAATTGAAACGACCGAAAAAGATATATGAGTTAATATATGCTCTAAAATAGAAAAAATCATAAAAAAACGTTCAAAATAAATAGTTGGGTTTACCCGATTATATGAAATGAAAATCGAGAATTCAATTGATTATAAAATTTCTAATATTGCTTTTATAAGATCTTATGCCGCTACTCGGACTCGAACCGAGATGCTCTAGCACTGCTTCCTAAGAGCAGCGTGTCTACCAATTTCACCATAGCGGCAACTTGTTCAAAACAATATTAACAAATTTTTATTCAATCGTCGAGATTCCCATTTTAATAAAGCGTCAATTCAATATAATTTAGAATTGGTTTGATGAATAAAAAAAATCATAGGGATGTAGGTATGTATGTAATGCAATTAAAAGATTTTTTTTGAATCTGAGTTACTTTAAATCTTTCCAAATTTACTTTTACTTTTTGTGCTTTCATTTTTTTCCTAGAATACAATGAAAAATGTAACTAAATAAACTAGTTTTGACTTCAAAACAAAGACAGAACTCAAAATGAGAAATTCAATTTATCAGTTCAATTAATAAAAAAAACAAAAAAAAGAATCATTTTATTTTTAGAAAAATTCATACTTCTAAAAATCCTTTTTCTCAAATTTAGAAAGAGAAATTCAATTAATAATTATCAAAATTGATATTTTGATTGATCTTTTTGTATTATACAAACAGTACAAACAGAAAATTTTTTAGATCACTTAAAACAAAATATATATTATCCACAAATTGTGGATAGATGCTTTTATCCATTCGATTACAAGCAAAAGATATAATAATTCACAGAAGGAATCATTCTGAAAGGTACCAAATTCAAAAATTGGAACTTAAATTAATTTATTTCAAGAACCTATGGATTTCTCCTAAAGATCTTAGATTTCTTCTTCTTTAGATGAAATCTAAGATCTTTATTATTGCAACAAGTTACTGATGGGAAAAAAAAATCCACATTTTGGAAATAAAAAAACTGTGAAACCTTATTTTTGATGTATATCTTGGCTTTTTTTCATTCTAAAAAAGGGGTTTTAGAGTTTAGTAGACAAAAGTCAAAACATTAAAAAAGGAGATGGTCTTTTTCCTATTGATTACTTTTTATATGTATTCTAAAAAATTTATTTTTAAGTTAGGCTAATTCCAATTATTCTAATATTTTGTTATTTATTTTGTTGTACAAAATAACTTTTTGAATTACCTGTAGAAAGGGATTTCCCTAACGAAAAAGCTTTCAACGCTGTACAATATCCCTTCTTTTTCCAAGTTTTTTTACGAATACGCTTTTTAGAGATAGAAGTACGCTTTTTTGGAACTGCCATTCAAAAATGAAAAAAGTTATTCAGTAATATAATTGGATGTCAAAGACATCTATTATTCTATTCTTTCTTACGTCATTTCTAGCTATTTTGTTTTAGATTTTGATGATTATATATATATATTATTATATATTCTTTTCAAAACAAAAAAAAAAACATCGAAAAGTTTCAGAACCCAACCTTTTTTTCTTTCACTTTTGATTTCTTTTTTTTTTAATTAATTCAAAAAATACGTATGACAGCAATCATTTAATTAATCTATACTGATAGATTATATTATCTATTATATTAGAATAAAAAAAATTATGCGATTTCTTCACTTCATATCTAAAGAAAAATCTGGGTTATCGTAATCTTTCTTACAAATCAAAAAGGTATTACTTATTGTAATATAAGACGATCACTAAATTTGATAATGAATTACTTACTGATTCTAAATAATCAAACTCAAATAATTTTCTTGTTTAGGTAAAGTTTTTTCCATTCTATGATTAATATCAAGTATTTTTTTTGTCGGGGAAATCTTTGTTATATTCTTAATATATGTATATAAATTATTGTAATACATAATAATAATAATTCACTTTTTCTGTATCTGCATAAAATAAAAATATTCTTTAGTAGTATAAAAAAAAGGTTTTTTTATGGAACATACATATCAATATTCATGGATCATACCTTTCATTCCACTCCCAGTCCCTATTTTACTAGGGATTGGGCTTCTACTTTTTCCGACAGCAACACAAAATCTTCGCCGTATTTGGACTTTTCTTAGTATTTTTTTGTTAAGCATAGTTATGATTTATTCACTCTATCTATCTATTGAACAAATAACTCAAAGTTGCATTTATCAAAATCTCTGGTCTTGGACCATAAATAATGAATTTTCTTTTGAGTTGGGTTACTTTATTGATCCACTTACTTCTATTATGTCAATATTAATTACAACTGTTGGGGTTTTTGTTCTGATTTATAGTGACAATTATATGTCTCATGATAAAGGATATTTGAGGTTTTTTGCTTATATGACTTTTTTTAATATTTCAATGTTAGGATTAGTTACTAGTTGTAATTTGATACAAGTTTATATTTTTTGGGAATTAGTTGGAATGTGTTCCTTTTTATTAATAGGTTTTTGGTTCACACGACCTATTGCAGCAAATGCTTGTCAAAAGGCTTTTGTAACGAATCGTGTAGGCGATTTTGGTTTATTATTAGGAATTTTAGGTCTTTATTGGATAACTGGTAGTTTCGAATTTCAGGATTTGTTTGAAATATTCAATAACTTGATTTTGACTGATAAAGGAAATCTTTTATTGCTTACTTTGTGTACTTTTCTATTATTTGTGGGTCCTATTGCTAAATCCGCACAATTTCCTCTTCATGTATGGTTACCTGATGCCATGGAGGGTCCTACTCCTATTTCGGCTCTTATACATGCTGCTACTATGGTAGCAGCAGGAATTTTTCTTGTAGCTCGGCTTCTTCCTCTTTTCATAGTTATCCCTTATATAATGTATATAATATCTTTGATAGGCATAATAACAGTACTGTTAGGAGCCACTTTAGCTCTTGCTCAAAAAGATATTAAGAGAGGTTTAGCCTATTCTACAATGTCTCAATTGGGCTATATGATGTTAGCTCTAGGTATAGGATCTTATCGAGCCGCTTTATTTCATTTGATTACTCATGCTTATTCGAAAGCTTTGTTGTTTTTAGGATCCGGATCAATTATTCATTCCATGGAAGCTATAGTTGGATATTCTCCCAATAAAAGTCAGAATATCATTCTTATGGGTGGTTTGACAAAACATGTGCCGATTACAAAAATTGCCTTTTTATTAGGGACACTTTCTCTTTGTGGTATTCCCCCCCTTGCTTGTTTTTGGTCTAAAGATGAAATTATTAATGATAGTTTGTTGTTTTCGCCAATTTTTGCAATAATAGCTTGTTTAACAGCGGGATTAACCGGATTTTATATGTTTCGGATTTATTTACTTACTTTTGAAGGACATTTAAACACTCAGTTTCAAAATTACAGTGGAAAAAAAAGTAGCTCGTTCTATTCAATCTCGCTATGGGGTAAAGAAGAAGGAAACAAAATTAACAGAAATTTTGGTTTATTACCATTATTAAGAATGAATAATAAGAAAAGAACTTCTTGTTTTTGTAAAAAAACATATAAAATTAGTAATAATGTAAAAAAGAAAACTTTTCTTACTGTTGCGAATTTTGGGCTTAATACAAGAACTTTCTCCTATCCCCATGAATCGGACAATCCTATTCTATTTCCTATGCTTGTATTGATTTTATTTACTTTGTTTGTTGGAGCCATAGGAATTCCTTTCAATCAAAAAGGAATCAACTTTGATATATTATCAAAATTTTTGATGCCATCAAGAAATCTTTTGCATAAAAATTCAAATAATTTGGTGGATTACTCTGAATTTTTTAGAAATGCAACTTTTTCAGTCAGTATAGCTTTTTTGGGAATATTTATAGCATACTGTTTATATAAGCCTTTTTATTCATCTTTATTCAATTTGAATTTACTTAATTCATTTCAAAAATGGGGTTCTAAAAGAATTCTGTGGGAAAAACTAATCAATTTTATATACAATTGGTCATATAATCGTGGTTACATAGATGTTTTTTATAAAACATCTTTAACTCAAAGTATAAGACGATTGGCAAAACTAACAAA